TATAAATCACTTAACGGGAAATGTCCCGAATAAATCCAACGAGTGACTAATAAGCCTGTTATACATAAAAAAGTAGCTATCATGCCTTTTTCTGACGAATCATATAGTCCTACGATTTCATCGACCGATAAGCTTATCAAAAAAATAGTAATTACTATTGAAATGATCGAAAAGGATATATGAGTTAATATATGTTCTAAGGTGGAAAATATCATAAATTTATTTTTATTAAAATGAAAAAGTGGGGTAAACCAATTCTACGGAATTGAAATCAGGAATTGAATTTATTATAGGACTTATTCCATTTGTTTTAGAAGATGCCATGCCGCCACTCGGACTCGAACCGAGATGCTCTAGCACTGCTTCCTAAGAGCAGCGTGTCTACCGATTTCACCATAGCGGCGTACTCGAAATAATAATAATCTATTATTATTTAATCGTCGAGATTGAAGGAGTCAATTCAATATTTTTTTTTTTCATTTTCATTCAAAGTGATGAGAAAAAACTCGTTTCGTTTCAATATGGATTGAAGCGTTCCCCATAAAAATCTTTATTATCATTTCATTTTTTAATTTTAAAATTCATTTCTCATTTATCTGATTTTATAAATCGAAGATGCACTTTTTTTATCAATGAACAAAAAAAGTCTTTTTATGGATCACAGTACAGTGTGACATTCAAAATTTTTTTATTTAACTATTTGTAGAGCTTTATATTAACCCTTAGGCCTTAGGTTGGTTTTTCGTCATGTAAAGAATTTTATTTAGGATTTCGAAAACTAATTCGATATTGGACTGAACTGAACATTTTGTCTAAGAAAAAACTTTTTTTGTAATTTTATTATTTATTATGATGATATGACAGATAATTGTACCGATGAGGAAAATAAGAATCCCCACCGGATAAAACATATTCAAAAAAAAGTGAAACCTTGTATCTTTTTTTTTTTTTTAAAAAAAAAAAAAGTACCATTTTCAGATTAAGATTAGTTAATCTAGTGTTTGACTATTTAATTGTCGTACAAAAAAACTTTTTGAATTCCCGGTAGAAAGAGACTTCGCTAAGGAAAAAGCTTTCAACGCTGCCCGATATACCTTCTTTTTCCAAATGTTTTTACGAATACGTTTTTTTGATATAGAAGTACTTTTTTTTGGAACTGCCATTAAAAATTTGAAAAAAAGTTATTCATTTCTCTAGTTGAATGTGAAAGACATCTATTGGTCAAACAATTCCATTTTTTCTTTTTTTTATATCTCTGTCTATTTTCGTCGTGCTATATTTATACATGTAACAAAATACACCGAAAAGTTCAAAAAAAAACAATCCTTACCTAACAAATTCCAAATTACTGAAATTACTTTAGTTTTTTATTAGTTGGTCAAACTCAAAAGAAAAGAACGAGTACACATTTTTTTGATTTAAAAATTTGAATTAAACTAGTAGTTAATCAAAGAATACATGATTTTCTAAAAGTTGTCTTAGTAATTTCGTCTTTTCTTTTAATTCTATTTCTTCTCCCTGGTATTGAAAGAAAAGTGTGGGATATTCTAGCGTTTTCTACAAAGAAAAAAAATATCTTTTATTCGAATGGAGTATAATCAGTTCTATCATGAATTAGTTAATGATTATGAATAAACGAACTAATAAAAAAAACGAGTTCTTTTTTTTATTGCGCCCGTTTTGGTATGGACCATCCTATTATTTCTATCAAAATAAAGTAATGTATTAACTACTCGATTTTGGTGTAATTATTTGCTCTATGCATATAAATTATCCTAATACGTAATACGTAATAATAATTGAATTTTTTTCTTCATTTTCATAAAAATTTTACTTAATACTTAATATTCAATATTAATAAAATGAATTATTGTCTTATTTCATTTTAAATATAAATAGTAACTTGATCATATTCATATCATTTGACCAATTCTAACTTCTTGATTTGAATATTTGAAATATTGGTTAAAGAAGAAAGATTCAGAATAATTAGGAATAGAAAATTCTATTTAAGTATTCCATATCTTGATTTTTTATTGAACCTATAAAAAGATATAAGAGCCGGTGAATTATAAAGAATTAATTAAAAAAAAAAAGGTTTTTTTATGGAATATACATATCAATATTCATGGATTATCCCCTTCATTCCACTTCCAGTTCCTATGTTAATAGGAGTGGGACTTCTACTTTTTCCAACGGCAACAAAAAATCTTCGCCGTATGTGGGCTTTTCCTAGTATTTTCTTGTTAAGTATAGTTATGATACTTTCGGTCTATCTATCTATTCAGCAAATAAATAGAAGTTTTATCTATCAATATGTATGGTCTTGGACCATTAATAATGATTTTTCTTTAGAGTTCGGTCACTTAATAGATCCACTTACTTCTATTATGTTAATATTAATTACTACTGTTGGAATTTTGGTTCTTTTTTATAGTGACAATTATATGTCTCATGATCAAGGATATTTGAGATTTTTTGCTTATATGAGTTTTTTCAATACTTCCATGTTGGGATTAGTTACTAGTTCGAATTTGATACAAATTTATATTTTTTGGGAATTAGTTGGAATGTGTTCTTACCTATTAATAGGTTTTTGGTTCACACGACCTAGTGCGGCGACTGCTTGTCAAAAAGCGTTTGTAACGAATCGTGTAGGCGATTTTGGTTTATTATTAGGAATTTTAGGTCTTTATTGGATAACCGGTAGTTTTGAATTTCGGGATTTGTTCCAAATATTGAATAACTTGATTTATAATAATGAGGTTCCTTTTTTATTTCTTACTTTGTGTGCCTTTCTTTTATTTGCAGGTGCAGTTGCGAAATCGGCACAATTTCCCCTTCATGTATGGTTACCTGATGCCATGGAAGGCCCTACTCCCATTTCGGCTCTTATACATGCCGCTACTATGGTAGCAGCGGGCATTTTTCTTGTAGCTCGACTTCTTCCTCTTTTTATAATCATACCTTACATAATGAATTTAATATCTTTAATAGGTATAATAACAGTATTATTAGGAGCTACTTTAGCTCTTGCTCAAAAAGATATTAAAAGAGGTTTAGCTTATTCTACAATGTCTCAATTGGGTTATATGATGTTGGCTCTAGGTATGGGGTCTTATCGAGCCGCTTTATTTCATTTGATTACTCATGCTTATTCAAAAGCATTGTTGTTTTTAGGATCCGGATCAATTATTCATTCAATGGAAGCTATTGTTGGATATTCTCCAGATAAAAGTCAGAATATGGTTCTTATGGGAGGTTTAAAAAAGCATGTACCAATTACAAAAACTGCTTTTTTAGTAGGTACACTTTCTCTTTGTGGTATTCCCCCCCTTGCTTGTTTTTGGTCCAAAGATGAAATTCTTAATGATAGTTGGTTGTATTCACCTATTTTCGCAATAATAGCTTGTTCCACAGCAGGATTAACCGCATTTTATATGTTTCGAATCTATTTACTTACTTTTGAGGGACATTTCAATGTTCATTTTCAAAATTACAATGGTCAAAAAAGTAGTTCCTGCTATTCAATATCTCTATGGGGAAAAGAAGTGCCAAAAACGATTAAAAATCATTTTTGTTTATTAAGTTTATTAACAATGAATAATAATGAAAGGGCTTCTTTTTTTTCGAATAAGACATATCAAATTGATGGTAATGGAAAAAACAGGATACACCCTTTTATTACTATTACTAATTTTGTCACTAAAAAGACTTTCTCTTATCCTCATGAATCGGACAATACCATGTTATTTTCTATCGTTATATTAGTGATATTTACTTTGTTTGTTGGGGTCGTAGGAATTCCCTTTGCTTTTAATCAAGAAGAAATTCATTTGGATATATTATCTAAATTGTTAAATCCGTCTATAAACCTTTTACATCCGAATTCAAATAATTCGGTGGATTGGTATGAATTTGTGACAAATGCAAGTTTTTCTGTCAGTATAGCTTTTTTCGGAATATTTATAGCGTCTTTTTTATATAAGCCTATTTATTCATCTTTACAAAATTTGAACTTACTAAATTCGTTTTCTAAAAGAGGTCCTAATAGAATTTTAGGGGACAGAATAAGAAATGGGATATATGATTGGTCATATAATCGTGGTTACATAGATGCTTTTTATACAATATCCTTAACTCAGGGTATAAGAGGACTAGCTGAACTAATTCATTTTTTGGATAGACGAGTAATTGATGGAATTACGAATGGTTTCGGTCTTACAAGTTTCTTTTTCGGGGAAGGTATCAAATATGTAGGGGGCGGTCGCATCTCTTCTTATCTCTTATTGTATTTATTGTTTGTATTAATTTTTTTATTAATTTATTCCTTTTTGTTTTTTTTTTAATTTGAATTTTTTATAAGTTCTATTTTTTTTTTCAACAAAAAAAAAAATGAAATTATTAATTCTATTTAATAGTCTTATTCTATTTAATAGTTGGAATAATTAATTTATTATTTAATAATGAATTTCTTTTAATTTAAGAATGAATTTCGTTTAATTTCTTATTTTATTATTAATTTCTTATTTTATTATTTAATTTATTTTTTTTCAAACCATAAAAAAAATGGATCTTTTTTCAATTTAAATATTTCTAACTTCGAATTCTCTTTATTTTTATTCCTATCCATATAAGAAGTTTTATAAACTTGGCTATCTTTATAGAATGTCTCTTGAAAGTTGAATTCATCCCTTGTTTTTTCCTTTTCATTCACTCGGATCTCTTCCCTTTCATCGATTTTGTCCGGATCCTCCTTTTCTTCCGAAAAAAGAGAAGGATCTTCTTCGGTGGATCCCTCTTGTTCCTGTTTAGTCCCCTTCGTTTCGAAAGTTGTTTCTATTTCTACATCTGTTTCTTCCTCGCCTTCCCCCCTTTCTTCCGTTTCTGAGGTTTCTTTGAATTTTTTAGTAACAATGGGTGACGGTATTCTGCCTAAATAGTAAACACAGGTAATAAATAAGAGAATACTAAAGATTCGAGCCATAGAATTTCTCAAT